AAAAGAAAGAACGCGAACGATGATTGGATTGATGATAGAATAGAATCCTGGGTCGCGAACAATGATTCGATTGATGATGAAGAAAGAGAATTCTTAGTTCAGTTCTCCACCTTAACGACAGAAAAAAGGATTGATCAAATTCTATTGAGTCTGACTCATAGTGATCATTTATCAAAGAATGACTCTGGTTATCAAATGATTGAACAACCGGGATCAATTTACTTACGATACTTAGTTGACATTCATAAAAAGTATCTAATGAATTATGAGTTCAATAGATCCTGTTTAGCAGAAAGACGGATATTCCTTGCTCATTATCAGACAATCACTTATTCACAAACCTCGTGTGGGGCTAATAGTTTTCATTTCCCATCTTACGGAAAACCCTTTTCGCTCCGCTTAGCCCTATCTCCTTCTAGGGGTATTTTAGTGATAGGTTCTATAGGAACTGGACGATCCTATTTGGTCAAATACCTAGCGACAAACTCCTATGTTCCTTTCATTACGGTATTTCCAAACAAGTTCCTGTATGATAAGTCTCAAGGTTATCCTATTGACGATATCGATATTGATGATAGTGACGATATCGATATTGATGATAGTGACGATATCGATATTGATGATAGTGACGATATCGATATTGATGATGACCTTGATACGGAGCTGCTAACTATGACGAATGTGCTAACTATTATGTCTATGACGCCAAAAATAGACCTATTTGAATTTGATATCACCCTTCAATTCGAATTAGCAAAAGCAATGTCTCCTTGCATAATATGGATTCCAAACATTCATGATCTGTATGTGCATGAGTCGAATTACTTATCCCTCGGTCTATTAGAGAACTATCTCTCCAGGGATTGTGAAAGATGTTCCACTAGAAATATTCTTGTTATTGCTTCGACTCATATTCCCAAAAAAGTGGATCCTGCTCTAATAGCTCCGAATAAATTAAATACATGTATTAAGATACGAAGGCTTCTTATTCCACAACAACGAAAGCACTTTTTCATTCTTTCCTATACTAGAGGATTTCACTTGGAAAATAAAATGTTCCATACTAATGGATTCGGGTCCATAACCATGGGTTTCAATGCACGAGATCTTGTAGCACTTATCAATGAGGCCCTATCAATTAGTATTACACAGAAGAAATCAATTATAGAAACTAATACAATTGGATCGGCTCTTCATAGACAAACTTGGGATTTGCGATCCCAGGTAAGATCGGTTCAGGATCATGAGATCCTTTTCTATCAGATAGGAAGGACTGTTGCACAAAATGTACTTCTAAGTAATTGCCCCATAGATCCTATATCTATCTATATGAAGAAGAAATCATGTAAGGAAGGGGATTCTTATTTGTACAAATGGTACTTCGAACTTGGAACGAGCATGAAGAAATTAACGATACTTCTTTATCTTTTGAGTTGTTCTGCCGGATCGGTCGCTCAAGATCTTTGGTCTTCATCCGGACCCAATGAAAAAAATTGGATCACTTCTTATGGCTTCGTTGAGAATGATTCTGATCTAGTTCATGGCCTATTAGAAGTAGAAGGCGCTCTGGCGGGATCCTCACGGACAGAAAAAGATTGCAGCCAGTTTGATAATAATCGAGTGACACTACTTCTTCGGTCCGAACCAAGGAATCAGTTAGATATGATGCAAAATGGATCTTGTTCTATCGTTGATCAGAATGAAAAATACGAATCGGAGTCTGAAGAAGGGGAAGGAGCCTTCGACTCACAACAGATGGAGGAGGATTTATTCAATCACATAGTTTGGGCTCCTAGAATATGGCGCCCTTATGGCAATCTATTTGATTGTATCGAAAGGCCCACTGAATTGGGATTTCCTTATTGGGCCGGGTCATTTCGGGGCAAGCGGATCATTTATCATAAAGAGGATGAGCTTCAAGAGAATGATTCAGAGTTCTTGCAAAGTGGAACCGTGCAGTACCAGACACGAGATAGATCTTCCAAAGAACAAGGCTTTTTTCGAATAAGCCAATTCATTTGGGATCCTGCGGATCCATTCTTTTTCCTATTCAAAGATCAGTCCTTTGTCTCTGTGTTTTCCCGTCGAGAATTCTTTGCAGATGAAGAGATGTTAAAGGGGCTTATTACTTCCCAAACAAAAACAAAAACAAATCCTCCTACATCTATGTATAAACGCTGGTTCATCAAGAATATGCAAGAAAAGCACTTCGAACTGTTGATTCATCGCCACAGATGGCTTAGAACCAATAGTTCATTATCTAATGGATCTTTCCGTTCTAATACTCTATCTGAGAGTTATCAGTATTTATCAAATCTGTTCTTATCTAACGGAACGTTATTGGATCAAATGACAAAGACATTGTTGAGAAAGAGATGGCTTTTCCCAGATGAAATGAAACATTTGATTCATGTAACAGGAGAAAGATTTCCCATTCCTTAGCCATAAAATAAAGATATGTGGCCATGAAAAAAAGGATTAAGTGGAACAGAATTGGTCA